ACTTTTCGGGAATATCTTAGCGGATGAATTAGTAGTTGTTGTTCTTGTTTCTTTAGTACCTTCAGTGGTTCCCATCCCTGTCATGTTCCTTGGATTATTTACAAGTGGTATTCAAGCTCTTATTTTTGCAACTTTAGCCGCGGCTTATATAGGCGAATCCATGGAGGGCCATCATTGAAATAGTCTTTTTTTTTTAGTTTAGCACAAAGCAATCTATGTGTGGCTTAAGATAATTTATTTAAAGAATAGAAATATACAGGACTCTATATACGATAGAAAGAAATAGGAATAAAAAAATCAAACCTTTCCATATTAGAGAGTTGTAAACAATGGTTTACGTTATGGAAGAAAGACATGTATATGTGATATTATATATTGACTAGTTATATATGAACTAAAGATATATTTCATTTCCCCTACTACTGTATGGGGTCCAACAGAAGTCCTTTCGTCTCGTTGCGACTGTGGCTTGCCTGAATAAACAGATGAAATCAAGAAAAGATGAAAGAATTGTGAAATAACAGTTCGGAACCAAGAAATGGAAAAACGAGAATTCTATGGATTCGCGAAGACTCTGTGAATAGAAACTAAAAAGGATATATCGAAGTAGTTCTGATAATTCAATAATATTATTACTATTACTTAAATTCGAAATTCTTAGTTACTTCGGAATAATTAAGTCATAATTCATTGGTTGATTGTATCATTAACCATTTATTTTTGTTGGTACGAGGAACTTATCATGAATCCACTGATTTCTGCTGCTTCCGTTATTGCTGCTGGATTAGCCGTAGGGCTTGCTTCTATCGGACCTGGGGTTGGTCAAGGGACTGCTGCGGGTCAAGCCGTAGAGGGTATCGCGAGACAGCCTGAGGCAGAGGGAAAGATACGAGGTACTCTATTGCTTAGTCTAGCTTTTATGGAAGCTTTAACAATTTATGGATTGGTTGTAGCATTAGCACTTTTATTTGCGAATCCTTTTGTTTAATCTTACAAATAGGAAAAAAACATATTTTTCCTATTTTATTGCCGTGGGCTTGTCGTTTGCTTTTTCAAATTAGATCAAGATTTCACTCCTACAATTATTTTTTCATTGAGAAAATAACCTACGTTAGGGAAGGGCTGATTTGCAGATGAGGAATTAGTATACCAACTCGCTTTCAGCCTTCCCGTTCGTAATACAAGAGAAACTCCTTTTCTGAGGGTGTTCCAACAATCAAAGGGGCAGTTCATACTTTATAACTATAAATAAACTATAACTCGAATATTTTTTGACTCGATTTCAAAAAAAAAAAAGAATAAATCAAAAAAGAGGGGCAAAGTGATAGAAAAAGAACTGGGGTCGATTTTTTAGTCTATCTACTATAACTATAAGAGGAGATTATATGAAAAATGTAACCGATTCTTTCGTTTCTTTAGGCCACTGGCCATCTGCCGGGAGTTTCGGATTTAATACCGATATTTTAGCAACAAATCCAATAAATCTAAGTGTAGTGATTGGTGTATTGATCTTTTTTGGAAAGGGAGTGTGTGTGAGTTGTTTATTTCAAGAATAGGCTGGATCCAACCAGCTGTAGCCTTTATCCATTATAACTAGGAAAGAAAGGTGCATGATCTTGCGAATTACTTCTGAAGAAATTAAGAAATGATATGTAAGAACCATCACATTTCGTGATTAATTGGTAAATCCACTTTGATTCTCTAGAAAACCAATAATGTGGGACTGTTAAGATGGTTAAAGCAAATCGTTTGAAGTCTAGACACAGCATGGTACTCTTTCTACCACTATGTTAATATAGAGATCGTTTTCAAATGAATATTTTATCGATATAGGACACTCATCTTGATAAAAGAATTTGAACCGCTTATTCTAAAAATAGGAATTTTCCCTCTTTTATCTAATGCTGAATCGACGACCTATGCCTTAATGTATAAGTAAGAAAAATCTTTTGGATTTGAACTGAAGAAAAAAAATAAACAACTTTGCTGACAATTACATATTTTTGATTTTGTCAGAAGAGTCCTCTAAATATTTTGGTTTTGCATTAGATTCGTTTTTTTTTTTTTACTTTTTTTGGACTATGAATAAAGAAGAGAGGATAGGCTCATTACATTCATAAAAAAAGCTATGAGAATTTACCAAGTAATTGAGCGTGAGAGCCAAATGAATCGAAAGATTCATGTTTGGTTTGGGAAGGGGTTATGGAAGTTTTAAAATGAACGGAATTATAATCTACTTTCATTAAGTGATTTATTAGATAATCGAAAACAGAGGATCTTGAATACTATTCGAAATTCAGAAGAGCTGCGTGAGGGGGCCATTGAACAGCTGGAAAAAGCCGGGGCCCGCTTACGGAAAGTGGAAATGGAAGCCGATGAGTTTCGGGTGAATGGATACTCTGAGATAGAGCGAGAAAAATTTAATTTGATTAATTCAACTTATAATACTTTGGAACAATTAGAAAATTACAAAAATGAGACGATTCAGTTTGAACAGCAA